AAAAATGTTCGATTAATCCGCAAATCACATTATTTTTTAAAAATTTTCATTGAAAGAGTATACATAGATATCTTTCTGTGGATCATTAATATTCCTAGGATCAATACACAACCATTTCTTGAATCAATAAAAAAAATTATTAATAAATACATTACCAATAATGAAACAACTCAAGAAAAAATTGATAAAACAAATCAAAGTTTAATTCACTTTATTTCGACTCTAAAAAAGGCACTTTATAATACTAATATTAGTAATAAGAATGCAAATAATTTTTGTGACTTATCCTACTTTTCACAAGCCTATGTATTTTACAAACTCTCACAAACCCAATTTATTAATTTCTATTTATATAAGTTAAAATCTGTCTTTCAATATAATGGAGCAGCCCTTTTTATTAAAAATGAAATAAAGGATTCTTTTGTTGGAACACAAGAATTGTTTCATTCTCAATTAAAACATAAGAATCGTCAGAAGTCTGGAATGAATCAATGGACAAATTGGTTAAGGAATCATTATCAATATGATATATCTCAGATTAGATGGTCTAGACTAGTAACACAAAAATGGCGAAATAGATTCAATCAACACTGTATGAATCAAAATAAGGATTTATGCAATTCATCTAAAAAAATGAAATTTATTCACTACGAAAAACAAAAAAATTTGGAAAAGGCTTCATTACTAAATCAAAAGGAGAGTTTTAAAAAACAATATAGATATGATCGGTTAGCATATAAATCTATTAATTCTGAAGATACGAAGTACTCTTCAATTTATGAATCGCCATTTCATGTAAAAAATAACCAAGAAGTTTTTTCGAATTCCAACACACATAAAGGAAAATTATTTAATATGATGGAAGGTATTCCTATTATCCCTATCAATAATGATCTAGTACAAGATGATATTAGAGATATGGAGAAAAATATGGATAGAAAATATTTTGATTGGAGAATTATCCATTTTTGTCTTAGAAAGAAAGTCGATATCGAAGCCTGGATCAATATTGATACTGACAGTAATAAAAAATCTACTAAGGCTAAGCTTAATAATTATCAAATAATTGATAAAATAAAAAAGAAAGATCCTTTTTACCTCACGATTCATCAAGATCAAGAAATCAACCTATCCAATCAAAAAGGGTTTTTGGATTGGATGGGAATGAATGAAGAAATATTAAATCGTCCCATATCAAATCTTGAACATTGGTTCTTCCCAGAATTTTTGATACTTTATAATTTGTATAAAACTAAACCGTGGGTTATACCAATAAAATTACTTCTTTTAGATTCTAATATAAATGAAAACGCTACCGATATTGAAAACAAAAGCATCGCTGGAAATAAAAAAAGAGATCCTTTTATATCCTCCAATGAAAAAAAATCTCTTGAATTAAAAAAACGAAATAAAGGTCAAAAAGAATCTGCGGACCAAGCAAACCTTGAATCCGCTCTTTCAAACCAAGAAAAAGATGTTGAAGAAGATTATATGGGCTCGGACATGAAAAAACATAAAAATAAAAAGCAATACAAGAACAATACAAAAGCGGAGTTTTATTTCTTGCTAAAAAGGTATTTGCATTTTCAATTGCGATGGGATGATATTTTAAATAAAAAAATAATCAATAACATCAAAGTATATTGTCTCCTGCTTAGACTGATAAATCCAAGAGAAATAACTATATCCTCTATTCAAAGGGGAGAAATGAGTCTGGATATTCTGATGATTCAGAAAAATTTAACTCTTACAGAATTGATCAAAAGAGGAATTTTTATTATTGAACCGATTCGTCTATCTATAAAAAATGATGGACAATTTATTATGTATCAAACCATTGGTATTTCATTGGTTCATCAAAGTAAACACCAAATTAATCAAAAATACCGAGAAAAAAACCATGTTGATAAGAATTCTGATGATAAGAATTCTGATAAAGTCATTACCAAATATCAAAAGATGACTGGAAATAGAGATAAAAATAATTATGATTTGTTTGTTCCTGAAAATCTTTTATCACCCAGACTTCGGAGAGAATTTAGAATTCTAATTTGTTTCAATTCTAGGAATAGAAATGATATGCATAAAAATTCAGCATTGGGGAATGGGAATAAGGTAAACGGCCAGGGTTTGGATAAAAGCAAAGGATTAAAAAAAAAACTTATTAAATTAAAGTTATTTCTTTGGCCCAATTATCGATTAGAAGATTTAGCTTGTATGAATCGGTATTGGTTTGATACCAATAACGGCAGTCGTTTCGGTATGGTAAGGATACATATGTATCCGCGATTGAAAATTTATTACTAGTCCATTTTTGCTATATTTCCCATCCCATATCACAGCGGGTCTATGACGACAAAGAGGTGCACACATCCATTGTCTTACATTCCATTCTGATACATGATACTAATTCAATGACCTATCAATTCGATCTAGAAATGAATCAATAAAACCTTCTGATTGTAGGACTAAGTTTTTATCTTTTGGGAGTGCAGAAAACAACCACCCTTTTGTATACCTTTTCAAATCGAATTTTAAAATTAAAATCGGATTGATTCAATTTGATTTAAAAAAATCCGAAATTTATAACGAAATTCAGATTATTGTCTATACCAAACTAAAACGAGTGACATTATTATTACTGATCAATAAATATATCTATCAACAAAAATATCTTAAAAAAAGAGGGGGTTTCATTTTATGGTAAAAAATTCATTCATCTCAGTTATTTCACAAGAAGAAAAAGAAGAAAACTGGGGATCTGTTGAATTTCAAATATTTAGTTTCACCAATAGGATACGAAGACTTACTTCACATTTACAATTACACAAAAAAGACTATTTATCTCAGAGAGGTCTACGTAAAATTCTGGGAAAACGCCAACGACTGCTATCTTATTTGTCAAAGAAAAATAAAATGGGTTATAAAGAATTAATTAATCGGTTGGATATTCGGGAATTAAAAACTCGTTAATTTGAAGAGGCATTTTGAATTATTTGATTTATTAGATCTTGAATTTGAATGAACTTTTTTTCGTTTTCAGAAATTCATGAAAGAATGAATTAAGGAAAAACCTATGAATATACCAGCTACAAGAAAAGACCTCATGGTAGTCAATATGGGTCCCCACCATCCATCAATGCATGGTGTTCTTCGACTTATCATTACTCTAGATGGTGAAGATGTTATTGACTGTGAACCAATATTGGGTTATTTACACCGAGGGATGGAAAAAATTGCGGAAAACCGAACAATTATACAATATTTGCCTTATGTAACACGTTGGGATTATTTAGCTACTATGTTCACAGAAGCAATAACGGTAAATGGGCCGGAACAGCTGGGAAATATTCAAGTACCTAAAAGAGCCAGCTATATCAGAATAATTATGTTGGAGTTGAGTCGTATAGCTTCTCATCTGTTATGGCTCGGTCCTTTTATGGCGGATATTGGTGCACAGACTCCTTTTTTCTATATTTTCAGAGAAAGAGAATTAGTATATGATCTATTCGAAGCTGCCACCGGTATGAGAATGATGCATAATTATTTTAGGATCGGGGGAGTAGCGGCTGATCTACCTCATGGCTGGATAGATAAATGTTTGGATTTCTGCAATTATTTTTTAACAAGGGTTGCTGAATATCAACAACTTATTACACGCAATCCAATTTTTTTAGAACGAGTCGAGGGGGTAGGCATTATTGGTCGAGAGGAAGTAATAAATTGGGGTTTATCGGGACCAATGCTGCGAGCGTCCGGAATACAATGGGATCTTCGTAAAGTTGATCAGTATGAGTGTTACGACGAATTTGATTGGGAAGTACAGTGGCAAAAAGAAGGAGATTCATTGGCTCGTTATCTAGTCCGAATTGGTGAAATGGTAGAATCCATAAAAATTATTCAACAGGCTCTCGAAGGAATTCCGGGGGGACCATATGAGAATTTAGAAATCCGATACTTTGATAGAGAAGGGAATCCAGAATGGAATGATTTTGAATATCGCTTTATTAGTAAAAAACCTTCTCCTACATTTGAATTGCCGAAACAAGAACTTTATGTGAGAGTCGAAGCCCCAAAAGGAGAGTTGGGGATTTTTCTGATAGGGGATCGGAGTGGTTTTCCTTGGAGATGGAAAATTCGACCGCCGGGTTTTATTAATTTGCAAATTCTTCCTCAGTTAGTTAAAAGAATGAAATTGGCTGATATTATGACAATACTAGGTAGTATAGATATCATTATGGGAGAAGTTGATCGTTGAAATGATAATTGATACACCAAAAGTACAAGATATCGATTCTTTTTCTAGATTGGAATTTTTAAAAGAGGTCTATGGAATTATATGGTTATTTATTCCTATTTTGACTCTTGTATTGGGAATCACAATAGGCGTACTGGTAATTGTATGGTTAGAAAGAGAAATATCCGCGGGAATACAACAACGTATTGGACCTGAATACGCCGGCCCTTTGGGAGTTCTTCAAGCTCTAGCAGATGGGACAAAACTTCTTTTCAAAGAAAATCTTTTTCCATCTAGAGGGGATACTCGTTTATTCAGTATCGGTCCATCCATAGCAGTTATATCAATTTTAGTAAGCTATTTAGTAGTTCCGTTTGGTTATCGCCTTGTTTTAGCGGATCTCAATATTGGTGTTTTTTTATGGATTGCCATTTCAAGTATTGCTCCCATTGGACTTCTTATGTCAGGATACGGGTCAAATAATAAATATTCCTTTTTAGGTGGTCTACGAGCTGCTGCTCAATCGATTAGTTATGAAATACCATTAACTTTATGTGTGTTATCCATATCTCTACGTGCGATTCGTTGATATATAGACATAAACTTTTCTTTATTCTTTCTTTATAGGAAATGTGGTGGAATGAATTGAGTAGAGTAGATATCTTCATTTTTTTTTATTAATTATTCGGATTTCGGATTGAAGAATTAAATCAAATAGTTATATGAGTGAAAGAAAACAGCTTATATATAAATATATAAATAAGTATAAATAAGATAATTTAGAATATATAAATTCGCAGTAAAAATATTGAGTCTCATTTTCCATGTATAAGAGTTAAAGAGTTAAGCGGAAATAAACATAAGAAACCGTTTACCCCAAGATTGGTTGATTAGTCATCCTGACTTGAAGCGGGCTCAAAAGATCCACCGTATTGAGTTTTCACTATCATTTGTATGTATTACCATACACGTATTATCATAACGGGGGGTTGAACAAAAACGTGTGGATGGTTAGAAACACCAAGATATGTAACGGATTTGTAATGGAAATGGAGATTATGTAAATTATCCAAAAGAACATTTTGACATAATATACAAACAAAGAATACTAATTGGGGCTTAAAGTTGGTAGAAATTATTAGGCAGTACTCCCCAAGGCACGATTCCAATCCAGAGTATGCTCCTATCCACCGATTAAATACATAACTATTGGGAACGAAAAAACCCTTTCCTTTATTTTGTAAGCCCTCTTTTTCTCAAAAATAGAAAGAAGAATAGGAACGAAAAAAAAAAGAGAGAAAGAAACCCAATTCCAATAAAAAAAAATCTTTTTGATCTTTTTCCATATTCATATATATAGAATTTGTATCATAATTCATGAATTAATATGGAATTTTTTTTAAGTGAAAAAGACGGGTTATTGATATTTCTACAAGAAGTATTTTATTGAAGAATTAAGTTATTACTCAACAAAGAAGAATTAAAATTATTAAAGAAGGGGTGAGATCAATTCAGAAGTACTTTGTGTGTTTTTTTTTTATTTAATTATTAAAATAATAATTAATTAAATAAAAAACTAAATAATTATAACAGACAGAATTCAATTGGTCTAATTTTGGACCGTCCAATAAAGTTTGATCTTATTCATCCTACAAACATATCAAGATAAAATCAAAATAAAACTTACCCGGCCCTTAGATTTATTTATGGCCTTCAAGGAGCCGTATGAGGTGAAAATCTCATGTACGGTTCTGTAATAGCGATGGTAACAGTGATGGTATCACCGACTATGATTATCTAACAGTTCAAGTACAATTGATATAGTTGAGGCGCAATCAAAATACGGTTTGGGGGGGTGGAATTTGTGGCGTCAGCCTATAGGGTTTATCATTTTTCTCATCTCTTCCCTAGCAGAATGTGAGAGATTACCTTTTGATTTACCAGAAGCAGAAGAAGAATTAGTAGCAGGTTATCAAACCGAATACTCGGGTATCAAATTCGGTTTATTTTATGTTGCTTCCTATCTAAACCTATTAGTTTCTTCATTATTTGTAACAGTTCTTTACTTGGGAGGTTGGAATATCTCTATTCCGGACATATATGTTTCTGAGTTTTTTGAAATAAATAAAATGGGTGGAGTCTTTGGAGCGACAATTGGTATCTTTATTACATTAGCTAAAACTTATTTGTTCTTGTTCATTCCTATCACAACAAGATGGACTTTGCCGAGGCTAAGAATGGACCAACTCTTAAATCTTGGATGGAAATTTCTTTTACCTATCTCGCTCGGTAATCTATTATTAACAACTTCTTCCCAACTCTTTTCGCTGTAAAGGAATATTCTATATTCACAACTTGTCTCAACCAAGAGAAATAAACAAACATAAAATTATTCATATATATTCACGATATGTTTTCTATGGTAACTGGGTTCATGAATTATGGTCAACAAACAGTACGGGCTGCAAGGTACATTGGTCAAAGTTTCATGATTACTTTATCCCACGCAAATCGTTTACCCGTAACTATTCAATATCCTTATGAAAAGTTAATCACCGCGGAGCGTTTCCGTGGTCGAATTCATTTTGAATTTGATAAATGTATTGCTTGTGAAGTATGTGTTCGCGTATGTCCTATAGATCTACCCGTTGTTGATTGGAAATTGGAAACGGATATTCGCAAGAAACGATTACTTAATTACAGTATTGATTTCGGAATCTGTATATTTTGTGGTAATTGTGTTGAGTATTGTCCAACAAATTGTTTATCAATGACTGAAGAATATGAACTTTCTACTTATGATCGTCACGAATTAAATTATAATCAAATTTCTTTGGGTCGTTTACCAATGTCAGTAATTGACGATTATACAATTAGAACAATTTTTAATTCGCCTCAAATAAAAAATAAGTAAATCTCTTAATTAAAGAATAATTTCCAATTACTTTAACAATACTAAGGTTCGGTTTTGATCTAATTTAAAGAAATTTGGGGTTCTTTCGTTTTGTTTGGTCAATAACTACAAATTCCAAGTATTGATTGGTTGGTAAGAACCAAGTCTTAATTTGGATTGAAAATCTATTAATCTATAATCTATTAATTAATATATCTGTATATATTTCGAAATCTAAAGTTTCGGATTAGAACTACTCCTTCAGATAAAGAATAAAATTAGCCCAATAATTGTACCTACATTTAGTCATATCCCTTAGGATTTAATTAGGAATTTCTCAAAAATTAGAAAAAAATTTCTGGTCGGGTCTCAATAAGGTCATGAAAAACATTTTGATTTATTTATCTCTTATTTTACATATAATGGATTTGCCTGGACCAATACATGATTTTCTTTTAGTCTTTCTGGGATCGGGTCTTATACTAGGAGGTATAGGTGTGGTATTATTTACCAACCCCATTTATTCCGCCTTTTCATTGGGACTGGTTCTTGTTTGTATATCCTTATTCTATATTCTATTAAACTCCTATTTTGTAGCTGCTGCACAACTTCTTATTTACGTGGGAGCTATAAATGTTTTAATTGTATTTGCTGTGATGTTCATGAATGGTTCAGAATATTACAAAGATTTTAATCTTTGGACTGTTGGGGACGGGTTTACTTTGCCTGTTTGTACAAGTATTTTTTTTTTACTAATGGTTACTATTACAGATACGTCATGGTACGGGATTATTTGGACTACAAGATCAAACCAGATTATAGAGCAAGATTTGATAAGTAATAGTCAACAAATTGGAATTCATTTATCAACAGATTTTTTTCTTCCATTTGAATTCATTTCGATAATTCTTTTAGTCGCTTTGATAGGCGCAATTGCCGTAGCGCGCCAGTAAGAAATCTCTAGAATTAGCAACAGTAATCCAAATTCAATTCTGTTCTGTGTTATTACATTTTTTTATCTTCAATTTTTAAATCGGTATTGGTTATGTCTAAAATCCAAAATAGAAATTCTTTTATTTAATCTATTACCAATACAATATATTCTTTTGTTCCGGACTTTATATTCTAGTCAATTGAATCTGTTGAATTGTTGTTCAGTTCATATTGAAATGAATCAAAATTGATAAGGAGTTAGTCAATGATGCTCGAGCATGTACTTGTTTTGAGTGCCTACTTATTTTCTATCGGTATCTATGGATTGATCACGAGCCGAAATATGGTTAGAGCCCTTATGTGTCTTGAACTTATACTGAATGCGGTTAATATAAATTTCGTAACATTTTCTGATTTTTTTGATAGTCGGCAATTAAAAGGAAATGTTTTCTCAATTTTTGTTATAGCTATTGCCGCCGCTGAAGCAGCTATTGGACCGGCTATTGTTTCGTCAATTTATCGTAACAGAAAATCAACTCGTATCAATCAATCGAATTTGTTGAATAAGTAGTATTGTATTAATCATTGAAATTTTAATATTCATAAATTCGAATTAAATGACCATACATTAAATCTAATCCATGTTTTCGAAAATGTAAGAAATCAAAGTATCTTGGCTCTATCGCATGAGTCGATCCAGAAGTAGATTGTTTCAAAATTTCTGGTAAATTATTGATTCATCTGGTGTCTAAATATATGAGTCATTTACAAGTTTACTAGATCGAAAATTTCTGACGTTCAAAAATTTATAGATTCAATGTCACATTCAGTAAAGATTTATGATACGTGTATAGGGTGTACTCAATGTGTGCGAGCCTGCCCAACCGATGTATTAGAAATGATACCTTGGGACGGATGTAAAGCTAAGCAAATAGCTTCTGCTCCAAGAACAGAGGACTGTGTTGGTTGTAAGAGATGTGAATCTGCCTGCCCAACGGATTTCTTGAGTGTTCGCGTTTATTTATGGCATGAAACAACTCGAAGTATGGGTCTAGCTTATTAATACGTTCCACAAAACCCTACTCGAATACATTTGATTTTTTTACCCTTACCGACAAAAACCCGCGCTCAAAATATATTTATTTCGAGCACGGGTTTTTCTGGTCCAAGTTTATTTTGTTTTTACCATGAATAATTTTCCTTGGTTAACGCTAATTGTAGTTTTGCCAATATCCGCGGGTTCCTTAATTTTCTTTCTTCCTCATAGAGGAAATAAGGTAATAAAGTGGTATACTATATGTATATGTATACTCGAACTCCTTCTAACAACCTATGCATTCGGTTATCGTTTCCAATTGGATGATCCGTTAATGCAACTAACGGAGAATTATAAATGGATCAATTTTTTTGATTTTTACTGGAGGTTGGGAATAGATGGAATTTCTATAGGACCCATTTTACTGACAGGATTTATCACAACTTTAGCTACTTTAGCGGCTTGGCCCGTTACTCGAGATTCCCGACTATTCCATTTCCTAATGTTAGCAATGTATAGCGGTCAAATAGGACCCTTTTCTTCTCAAGACCTTTTACTTTTTTTCATCATGTGGGAGTTAGAATTAATTCCCGTTTATCTACTTCTATCGATGTGGGGGGGAAAGAAACGTTTGTATTCAGCTACAAAATTTATTTTGTACACTGCCGGAGGTTCCATTTTTTTATTAATGGGAGTTCTAGGTATTGGTTTATATGGTTCCAATGAGCCGACATTAAATTTTGAAACATCAGCTAATCAATCGTATCCTGTAGCACTAGAAATAATATTCTATATTGGATTTCTTATTGCTTTTGCTGTCAAATCACCGATCATACCCTTACACACATGGTTACCAGACACCCATGGAGAGGCACATTATAGTACTTGTATGCTTTTAGCCGGAATCTTATTAAAAATGGGAGCGTATGGATTGGTTCGGATCAATATGGAATTATTACCCCATGCCCATTCTATATTTTCTCCCTGGTTGATGATAGTAGGCACAATTCAAATAATCTATGCAGCTTCAACATCTCCCGGTCAGCGTAATTTAAAAAAAAGAATAGCCTATTCCTCTGTATCTCATATGGGTTTCATAATTATAGGAATTGGTTCTATAAGCGATACAGGGCTCAATGGGGCCGTTTTACAAATAATTTCTCACGGATTTATTGGCGCTGCGCTTTTTTTCTTGGCCGGAACGAGTTATGATAGAATACGACTTGTTTATCTCGACGAAATGGGCGGAATGGCTATCGCAATTCCAAAAATATTCACGACTTTCAGTATCTTATCAATGGCTTCGCTTGCATTACCGGGCATGAGCGGTTTTGTTGCCGAATTGATAGTTTTTTTTGGAATACTTACTAGCCAAAAATATCTTTTAATGACAAAAGTATTAATTACTTTTGTAATGGCAATTGGAATGATATTAACTCCTATTTATTCATTATCTATGTTACGCCAGATGTTCTATGGATACAAGCTTTTTAATGCCCCAAACTCTTATTTTTTTGATTCTGGACCGCGAGAGTTATTTGTTTCGATTTCTATCCTTTTACCTGTAATAGGTATTGGTATTTATCCCGATTTCGTTTTCGCATTATCAGTTGACAAGGTCGAAGCTATTATATCGAATTATTTTTATAGATAGTTTTTGTGAATAAACCAAAATATAAAATACGATGATTTTTTAAATCGTTCATTGTACAATAAAAAAAGTATTTTTCTGCTCTTAAGTTAAATAAAAAATTGGAATTCTATTATAACCATATAACCAGATATTTTTGACATTTTCGAGAACCATTTGAATCAAGTAATGGAAATGGAATGATTCAAATGGTTCTTGATGGTTTTCATATATATACGTAGGCTGTCCTATGCTTCTAGTTGTCAAGTACTTTATTCAATTCAATTAGATAGTAATGTAAATGAACCATAACTATGCAACCCTATTCCTAATAGATTAACTCCAAAATAGCATATCCAAATTATAAAAAAGCCCATTGAGGCCACAATTGCAGAATTTACACTTTCAAAATTTTTATTTGTTCGAATATGTAAATAAATCGCAAATACGGTCCAAGTAATAAATGCCCAAGTCTCTTTTGGATCCCAATTCCAATAGGATCCCCATGCTTCATTAGCCCATACTGCTCCCGAAAGAATACCTATGGTTAAAAGGATAAACCCCAAACTAATAATACGATAACTCCATCGATCCAATTGTTGAATTAATTGATACCTGTAATAATTCTGAGAAGAAATCAAAGAAGTGTTTTGTAAGACATTGTTTCTTTCATTCACGTATTGAATCTCACCAAAGGAAAATAACTCAGTTAATAAATTATTGCTTTTACTAAAAATCCTTATGAATTTTCGAAATGTAATGACTAGAAGAGCTAGTGATAATAATGATCCACACAAAAGAGCTGCATAGCCCAATACCATCATACTTACGTGCATCATTAACCAATGGGATTGGAGAGCAGGTACTAATATTGCGGATTGATGCATTTCAGTTAAAAGACCCGAAGTAGCGAAACCCTGGGTAAAAATAGCACTTGGCGCGGTTATTGCGCTTAAATGGTTTTTTTGTTTTTTAAAATACGGAATCATATGAATAATGGAAAAACCCCACGAAAGAAAAATTAATGATTCATATAAATCGCTTAATGGTAAATGCCCAAAATAAATCCAACGAGTAACTAACAATCCCGTTATGCAGAAAAAAGTAGCTATCATCCCCTTTTCTGATGAATCATATAGTCCTACGATTTCATCGACTAATAAAGTTATCAAATGAATTGTAATTACAATTGAAATGATTGAAAAGGATATATGAGTTAATATACGCTCTAAAGTTGAAAATATCATAAAAATTATTAAAAACGAGGAGCCTCAATTATAGGAATTGAAATCGGGAATTGAATTCATTATAGGGCTTACTCTTTTAGAAAAAGCCATGCCGCCACTCGGACTCGAACCGAGATGCTCTAGCACTGCTTCCTAAGAGCAGCGTGTCTACCGATTTCACCATAGCGGCTTATTCGAAATCATAATAACCTATTTTTATTCAATCGTCGAGATTGAGGCGGTTAATTCCATATTTTTTTAGGAAACATTCAAATTGATGACTAAAAGTTTGTTTCAAATCGTTTTGTTTATTATTTATTATTTATTTATTATTATTTTCATTTTAGGGTATCCGTTTTTTTAACTTAACTAACAACGGAACGGGATTTTTCGTTTCGTAGTTTATTACTCTACAGTCTCCTGAAAATAAAACGGAACGTTTGTAACTAGATAATTTTGACTTCAATCCATGGATAGAACTAAAAACAAAAATGGATTATCGAGTCAAGTCGATGGGGAAGGTGAGAATCCCCATCTTGAAAATGATAAAGCATACCAAAACCAAAGGTGAAACCTTGTGCTTGCGTTTATTCTTTTTTCAAACAAAAGAATACCATTCATTTTTTAAATTCAGTAGACAACCGAATTCTTATTTCTACTAAAAAAACAAAATAAATTCAATTTAATATTGTTATTGATCAGGTTAAAACATTAGAGAAGGGAAATAATTTTGTTTTATTAAATGTAAATGAAAAAAAAAATAGTAATTTAGATTATTTTACTATTATTATTATATTATTTATATTATTTTGATAACTTCTAAAGTTTAGAAAAAAAAACTTATAAATAAATAAAATTCTAACAAAAATATAAATAAAATTCTAACAAAAATTAGACTCTTTTTCGAATTAGACCGATCCAGATTATTTAGTCTATTGGTTTATTATTTATTTGTCACATAAAAAAAACTTTTTGAGCTACCGGTAGAAAGAGATTTCGCTAACGAAAAAGCTTTCAATGCTGCCCAATACCCCTTCCTTTTCCAACTATTTTTACGAATACGTTTTTTTGAACTAGAGGTGCGCTTTTTTGGAACTGCCATTAAAAAATGATAATAGGTTCGTCGGTTGGATGTGAAAGACATCTATTGTTCAAAATCAATTGTTCTTTACTATAATCTCTATCTAGTTATTCTCTAAATTACACTCCCAAGGTCTATGGAAAAATCGTCTAAAATATTACTAAGAACAATAAGATCCACTATGCCAAATAGAATAGATTGAAGTTGATAAAATCAAATTAAAATAAAAAAAAAAAATACAAACAAAGGGGTTGCGTGTTTGCTTTCTTTTTTTGTCATGTTACATTCTTACATGTAATAAAATACATCGAAAGGTTTAAAAAACCAATACCTCTCCTAAAAAAACTTTAATAATTTTTCTTTTTCTATTATATTAATTAAATTGGTCAAGTTCGAAGAAAAAGTACACTTAATTTTCAAACTCGAATGAGTCTAATAGTTAATCGATTAAAATATACAAAATACTTTCTAAAAACCGTTTTATTGGCCCCTCCGTTTTTATTTTACATAAAAAAAGTGTGGGATAGCATTTCCTACAAATAGCTTTTATTTGTAATGGAAGACAATCAATTAGTTCTAAAATGAATTCGTTAATGATTGGGAATAAAATAACCCAACTGCACTAAATAGGTTTTGTTTTATGGGAAATAGGTTTTATGGGTCAAGTTCAAGTTATGGTTCCTATTATTCGTATAAAATACTGTTTTTGCTGTCATTATTTATCCTTGCTCTATAGATATAAAAAAAATTATTTTAATACGTAATAATTAGAAATACGTAATAATTAGACCGAAAATGCAATTTTTCGTTTTTATCTTCATAAAATTTTACTTAAAAATTTAAATTTCATATTAACAATTCAATTCAATATTAATAAGAAACTTAATAATAAACAAAGTACATATTTATTTTTCACTCGTAACTTGTTCATATCATTTGACTAACCCTAACTCTTCATCTTCATTTGAAATAGTTGAAGTAGTTTGGAAAGATTCCGAATAATTAAGGCTGGAAAATTCTATATTATATTAAGTTTTATTTTATATATCTTAATTTTTTTTATTAATCGATCGCTTTCAAAAGAAAAGAAATAAGAACCGGTGAATCAGAAACATTAAGATAATTTTTTTTATTTATTTTTTTTTATGGAATATACATATCAATATTCATGGATCATACCGTTCATTCCACTTCCAGTTCCTATGTTAATAGGAGCAGGACTTCTACTTTTTCCAACGGCAACCAAAAATCTTCGCCGTATGTGGGCTTTTCCGAGTGTTTTATTATTAAGTATAGTTATGCTTTTTTCAGCCCATTTCTTTATTCAGCAACTAAATAACAATTCTGCCTATCAATCTGTATGGTCTTGGACCATCAATAATGGTTTTTCTTTAGAGTTTGGCTACTTGGTTGATCCACTTACTTCTATTATGTCAATATTAATCACAAGTGTTGGTATTATGGTTCTTATTTATAGTGACAATTATATGTCTCATGATCGGGGATATGTGAGATTTTTTGCTTATATGAGTTTTTCCAATACTTCAATGTTGGGATTAGTTACTAGTTCGAATTTAATACAAATTTATATTTTTTGGGAATTAGTTGGAATGTGTTCTTATCTATTAATAGGTTTTTGGTTCACCCGACCCAGTGCGGCGAATGCTTGTCAAAAAGCGTTTGTAACTAATCGTGTCGGAGATTTTGGGTTATTATTAGGAATTTTAGGTTTTTATTGGATAACAGGTAGTTTTGAATTTCGGGATTTGTTTGAAATACTAAAAAACTTGGTTTATAATAATGAAGTTAATCCTTTATTTGTTACTTTATGTGCCTTCCTATTATTTTCCGGCGCAGTTGCTAAATCTGCCCAATTTCCCCTTCATGTCTGGTTACCCGATGCCATGGAAGGGCCTACCCCTATTTCGGCTCTTATCCATGCTGCTACCATGGTAGCAGCAGGA